GAATATTCATGTGGCACCTTCTCAGATTTTGCACGTGTGATACATGTTCCTTCTATTTCTCCAAGTAAAGCCCTTCGCATGGCAATACCGATGGTATCAGCTTGACCTTTCATAAGTGGTGACAGAATGAAACGACCATAATAAAGACGCTTACTGTCTACTCTTGATTCAACACACTTCCACTGTAGTGTTCGAGTGGATCCCGCTACTTCCTCTCGAACCATACTATACTAGTATTATTATTTGATCATTGAATCATTTATTTCTCTTGAAATCGGTTTAATTCTTATTTCTACACACGTCTTTTTTTAGGAGGTCGACATCCATTATGTGGCATAGGTGTTACATCACGTACGAAACTTAATAATATACCACTTCTACGAATGGCTCGTAATGCTGCATCTCTTCCGAGACCAGGACCCTTTATCATAACTTCTGCTCGTTGCATACCCTGATCAACCACTGTACGAATAGCATTTACCGCTGCGGCTTGAGCAGCATAAGGTGTTCCTCTTCTTGTGCCTTTGAATCCAGAAGTACCAGCGGAGGCCCAAGAAACTACCCGACCTCGTACATCTGTAACAGTTATAATGGTATTGTTGAAACTCGCTTGAACATGAATAACGCCTTTTGGTATTCTACGTCCATTCTTACGTGAACCAATACGCCCATTCCTACGTGAACCAATTCTTGGTATAGCTTTTGTCATATTTTGTCATCTCATATTTATGAGTCAGAAATATACAAAAAGAAAAGATACGGAGATATCCATTTCATGTTAAAACAGACCCTTTACCTTATTTTTACGTATTGTACTTATTTTCGAATTTTTGAAAGTAAAGTTCTTTTTTAGAAAGATTACCCTTGTCTCTGTTTATGTTTCGGATTGGAACAAATCACTATAATTCGTCCACGCCTGCGAATCAGTCGACATTTTTCACAAATTTTACGAACGGAAGCCCTTATTTTCATATTTTTTATTCCTTACCTTAATTCTGAATCCACTTCTTGGAAGAGAATAAGTCTCTTGAATTTTTTTTTGAACTTCGAATTGTATACCCATGGTTAAAAAAATAACCTAATCGTTCGAATCTTTGTTGCGAAGTCGATAAATTATACGTCCCCTGGTGGAATCATAACGACTTACTTCAATTTTTACTCTATCTCCCGGTAGTATCCGTATAAAACTGCGCCGGATCCTCCCCGAAACATATCCTAGAATTAGATCTTCATTATCTAAACGGACCCGGAACATACCGTTGGGAAGTGATTCAGTAATTAAACCCTCATGAATCAATTTTTGTTCTTTCATTCCAGGTAACCTCCTTGAAGTATCAACTAATGGAGGAAGAGTTATATAACTCACTTTTCCTCTCTATTTTACAAATAGGAAGTTAGAGATCAAATTCGGATACCAGAGGTGTAAGATTACCATATATAACACAAAATTTCTCCTCCAATTCTTTCTAGTCGAGCTTCTCGATCTGTTATTATACCTCGAGAAGTAGAAAGAATTACAATTCCCATTCCACCTAAAATCTTAGGAATTCGTTGATAGTTGGAATAAATTCGTAAGCCGGGTCGGCTGATACGCTTTAAAATGGTTCTAGTTTTATATATTCCTTTTCTGGTTTTTCTATGTCGCAGAGTTGAAACCAAGAAATATTTGTTACTTTCCTGATGTTTCCGAACGTTTTCAATAAAACCTTCTCGTAGAAGTATTTTAACAATGTTTTCGGTAATATTTGTAGATGCTATTCGAACCCTTCCTTTTTTATCCATGTCAGCATTTCTTATAGAAGTTATTAGATCGGCAATAGTGTCCCTACCCATGACGAACTAGAATTATAGGTTCCTCCTAATTTTGATATAATCAACATGTTTCCTTTTTTTTTTCTTTTTTTTTTATAAAGTATATACGTGAGACACAATCTACTAATTTGATCTATTTGATCTATTTCAGATACCCTACTATATCATAGTCTCATCTACTACTATTTATAATACTTCGGGAGCTAATGAAACTATTTTAGTAAAATTCAACTGTCTCAATTCTCGAGCGATTGCACCAAAAACTCGAGTTCCTTTTGGATTTCCTTCTTGATCAATGACAACTGCAGCATTGTCGTCATATCGTATTATCATACCGTTTTCACGTTTGAGTTCTTTACATGTACGTACAATTACAGCTCTAATTACTTCTGATCTTTCTAGAGGCATATTGGGAACTGCTTCTTTGATTACAGCAACAATAACATCACCAATATGAGCATATCGGTGATTACCAGCTCCTATGATTCGAATACACATCAATTTTCGAGCTCCGCTGTTATCCGCTACATTCAAAAGGGTCTGAGGTTGAATCATATCATTTTTATTTCAATCTGTTATTTCAATGAAAAGTATGAAAGAAAAAAAAGAAATATTGTCAGTCCAGAAATAAATAAACCTGCGTTTTTTCATCCCCAATACCCCTTTTTGTTTAGTTCTACATCTCTATCCTGAAATAAGAAATTGAGTTCGTATAGGCATTTTGCGCGCAGCTATTGAGATAGCTGCTCTAGCTACAGTTTCGGATACTCCACCCATTTCATAAAGTATTCGACCCCGTTTAACAACGGATACCCAATATTCAGGGGATCCCTTCCCCGAACCCATACGTGTTTCCGCGGGTCTTACTGTAACAGGTTTGTCGGGAAATATACGTACCCATATTTTTCCACCACGACGCGCATATCGTGTCATTGCTCTTCGCCCTGCTTCTATTTGTCTAGCTGTAATCCAAGCAGGTTCAAGTGCCTGAAGAGCGTATCTGCCGAAACAAATATGATTGCCTCGACAAGATATTCCTTTCATTCTTCCTCTATGTTGTTTACGAAATCTGGTTCTTTTGGGGTTATAGTCGATGGTTGTTTCTTAATTCCATCTCTACTGCAGAACCGGACATGAGAGTTTCTTCTCATCCAGCTCCTCGCGAATGAAAGGATTCAAATTCAATAATATTATAGATACACATTAATAGGTACACATTAATAGATAATACACCAAGTAATGGCTTTTATTGATATTTAATTTCTTACATAGGAAGGAAGATGTAGATACAAGATATACAATACAGCTAGACGTGTGTGTACATTTATGTATCTTTATAGATAATGTAATGTTTCTCTTTTTTATTTTTATAACATAACGAATCCTTTCCTTTTTTTTTTTTACCTCTATCGAATTACGACAAAAGATTGTAATCCAATAAATAGAGGTTTCGCGGGCGAATATTTACTCTTTCCTGTTTCATTCGTAGGTTCAATTCATGACCTCTCAGAATAAATCAATTTTTTCTTGGTCCGTTCCGCCATCCCACCCAATGAATTATTAGGATTCGTTTTCAATAGAATCCTATGCAGTCACAGGTTCTGTCGTTCCCATAGCTTCTCCATTAATGGTTAGGTCTGAACTTTGCAATGGAGCTTCCAACAAAATTCGTTCCCGAGTCAATTTCCTCAGTTTTTATTAACCCGAAGGCTCTTTATTATTTTATTCTATTGTAAATTATTTCATTTTAAAATTCTTATATTTCTAATTATCTTATCAGTATTGATTATCAGTATTGATGCTTTATCACACTGCCTTTTATGACGTGATTCATAGACCATACATATTGGAATCATATATCATTGATATTTTTGTTCTTTCTATCATCCTTCCATTTATCCATATCCCTTTTTTTTTTTTCTTTACAACCCATAATCAGATTTATTTTTTCTTGAAAGAATTTCAGTTGCTACAACCATATGATAGATTCACTCATTCATATAGTGACTGTTTCTTGGGATCGCGACAATACGAAGCAATAAGTTGGTTATTAGTTTATTTTATATAATTACAAAGTTTATAGCGGGGGTCAGTCTATTTTTTTTTGAATCCCAACTTGAAACTATAAAAAAACTAACGAGTCACACACTAAGCATAGCAATTATACCAAATGATCAATCGAATTTTTATTTAACCTTATAGAATTAGAATTGTTCATTTTTTTTTTAACAGAAAACGAATGAAAGAGTTTGTCATTTTTTGTTTTATCACTGGACAGAATGGGAAGACAAGGTCGATTATTCCTCGTCTACAAATATCCAAATTTTTATACCTAATACTCCATAAATAGTTCGAATTGTATAGGAACAATGATCAATTTTAGCGCGAATTGTTTGTAGGGGAACTCTACCCTCTCTGATCCATTCGACACGTGCAATTTCTTTTCCGTCGATACGGCCTGCTATTTGCACTTGAATTCCTTTTGTATCCGTTTGTTCAGTTAATTCAATAGCTTTTTTCATTGCTTTTCGAAACGAAACTCTATTTTTTAATTGTAAAGCTATATATTCTGCAAGAATATTAGGTTGTCCATAAGGTTTTTCAACTCTTGTGATAGCAATGTTGAGTCTCCGGTTTACAGAATGAAACTCCTTTTGTACATTCATCTGTAATTCTTCGATTCCTCGTGTTTGCCCCTCTATTAATAAATTTGGGAATCCAATATAGATTATGACTTGGATCAAATCGATTTTTTTTTGAATTGTTATACGTGCAATTCCTTCGAAACCTGAGGATATTTTCCTATTTTTTTGTACATAGTTCTTGATACAATTCCGTATTTTTTCATCTTCCTGTAGACCCGCGGAATAATTTTTTGGTTGTGCGAACCAAAAGGAATGATGACTTTGAGTTGTACCAAGTCTGAAACCAAGTGGATTTATTTTTTGTCCCATATTTTTCTATTATATATATTTTTTTTTTAATATGAATCTAAATCTTAGATTGATCTAAAAATAATTTAGATTTATCTTTTAATACAATTGTTATATGACATGTCGGTCTTTTTATCAGATAACTACGTCCTCGAGCCCGGGGTCTTAACTTTTTCACAATAGTACTCCTATTGGCTTCGGCTTTACTAATGAATGAATCAGCTTCGTTCAAACCCATATTATGATTAGCATTTG